ACGATCTGCAGCTGCCAATATATCTCTTGGTAACAAAAATGTATTGTTATGAGGTATATCAAGATTCAGTCTCCGGTTCATATTTAATCGACCAATCCTTCCTAATTCACATCTTTGTTGAAAGAATTTCTTTTGTAATTCCTTACATAAGGATTCAGAAAATACTGGATCTCCGCCTACACAAGTAAATTGTTGATAAAACTCCAAAATGGCATTTTCCTTTGATCCAATTTTTTTTTTTTCCTTATCATTCAGGAAAGCTAAGAAAATCTCAGGGTAACACACATTCTCTAAAATTTGTCGTAGATTCAAACCCATAGCTGATGATAGAACTAGAATAGATATTTTCTGTTTCCTACTCACGCGGGCCCATATCCTTGCTTTTCTATCAATCTCTAATTCAATTCTCCCCCCCCAATCTGATATTATAGTCCCGATATATACCGAAATTCCGTTATGATCCAACTCTGAGCGGTAATAAATACCGGGACTTTGCAATATTTGATTGATTACAATTCGGTATATTCCATTTATTAGAAAAGTTCCTAGGGAATTCATTAGAGGAATGTTTCCAATAAAAATTGTTTGTTCTTGCATATCCCTACTGTTTTTCCAAATTAATCCCGCGGATACATATAATTCAGATGAATATGTAAGTGCTTCATATACAGCATCTCTTTCTTTTATCAATGGTTCGACTAATTTATATGTTTCCACAAATAATTGAAATTCAATTTCTTGATCTGTATCTTCAATTTTTGGAAACTTAGAAAACTCTTCTGTTAAGCCCTGATCAATGAACCTACAAAATCCTTCAAATTGTATCTGATTAAATCCAGGTATTGTAGACATTCCCTCATTTCCATCCTCGAGCATTTTGAATTTCCCGTTTATTAAATATTTTTCAAATCCCATTATTGGATCGTTCTTCATTCAATTATATGGATCGATCTAGCAATGATAGAATTTCTATTCTGTTTACAGAATCGCCTAAAATTTTATCTAACTCCATAGATAGATATGGAATGTATGAAATACATATGAACGTTTGAATAAAGATAATTTTATACTCAAATTCGAATTTGCAAGAGATACAACTGGAAAGGGATTGAGAAATTACACTTAACTTAGACTTAGTAAATTTTGTTATAGAATACCAAAGCAAAACGTGATTTAATTTCTACCATTATTATGATATTACATATTCCAATATGATTGGATATCCGTAAAATAAATGGATTCAGTATTGAATCTTTCGATGGGATAAAGAACCAATAATCAGAAATAATATAAAGTTGCTTTTTTTTTTTAAGACTTAGTTAGCTTTTTCGTGGATTTCATTGTTTAATTCAAAAAAAAATCGCATATACATAGAAGAAATATATTTTTATCTATATTCTATTTTATTTCTATATTCTAGAATATAGAAATAAAATAGAAATATAGAAATAAAACGATTGAAGTGCATAAGAAGGCTTATTAAGCCTACCCAGATAGAACTAGATAGAGCTATATATATTCCTGTCTCCCCCTATACTGCAGTTCCTTTTTTGATAGAGGAATTCTAGACAGATAAGATAGATACGGTGTAAAATTTTATGTTCTAGGGTTTACATATACCCGTAATTGTTGTTATAATTCAAATTGAGAAGAATTTTGTATTGAAAAGAATCAATACTGATTGGTTAGGTATGCGTTTTTGTTTCTTATATAATTAAGATTAGGGAAATACAATTCTAGATTCAAATCCATGAATCGTTCATTAATTCACAGTCAATAGTTAATGGTTCAAATTTGTCCTTAATTTTGCCTTTTGTGACTGAAAAGTCACTTATGCTTTCAATAGAAAGCATAAAGAATTTTACTAGTGTATTGAGATACTATACAAAATGAATTGAAAAGATAGATCCAATCAAAAAAAAAAAAAAAGAAGGATTTCTTTTTAGGAATTTAGTAAAGGGATTAAAAAAAATGGGATTCAAGATGCAAGTGCAAAAAAAGAACCCCTAAGGGGCGCTATTTTTGTCTATTTTGTGTCACCTTGGCGGCATGGCCGAGTGGTAAGGCGGGGGACTGCAAATCCTTTTTCCCCAGTTCAAATCCGGGTGTCGCCTCATCAACAAAAGACGCAAAATACCCTATGTCCCTTTTGCTGATATAATTTGTCGAATCAGTCATCATATAAAAACTTCTTAAAATGAATTGGATTTTTTGGATTGTTTCATTAATATATTGAAGAGAATTTTTGTTTGACTCTGCGCCAGCGATTCTACTATTATTAGTATAAATTATTAGTATTAATGAACAATAATAGAAAAATTCCTTAAAATAGAAAAATTCCTTAAATAGAAAAATTCCTTACTAAAAAATTCCTTCATATTCATAAAGATAGAGGACATAATTCACATGGATATAGTAAGTCTCGCTTGGGCTGCTTTAATGGTAGTCTTTACATTTTCCCTTTCACTCGTAGTATGGGGAAGAAGTGGACTCTAGGGATAATATTAATTGAGTTTGAGAAATCAAACTGTATCAATTGTTTTATACATTATTCTGCAAAGATTTTGAAAATTAACTCTTGTTTAAATTCAATTAAATTGAATTTAAAATATCTTCATTTCAAAATTCTATATTGGATTTGAGTGAAGTAATCTGTTTTAGGAATAATATATGAATAATACCCTTTTAATTTAATCAAACAAATATTTCAATGATTCTGGTGTTCATATTTCGAAAGTAAAAGTAATCCAAATGATTGGAAATTCATTCCAACAAAATTTTTCCTAAATTCTCTATTTGGATAAAGTAGTTCTTACCAGAGTTATATATCAACAATGAGGGGGAAGGGATTGACCCCCCCCTTTTTTTTGTTTGCCTCTTTCCTGGTCAAAGAGAAAAAAGTACTTCTTTTATTAGCTTTTAAATAGTTATTAAATATTCAAAGTGATTAAAATGAAGTGAGTTTTCTATGGGAAATAAGATAGACATAGTGGTTCTCGAATGAGATACTACGCATACTAAGATATTTTCTTGCTTAATTTAGTATTTGTTTTATTCTTTTAGAAAAGAAAATTGATTTATGATATACCTTATTTTATTAACTTGACTTATTTCATATCATAATTCAAGGGTTAAAAATTGCCAGGGTTTACTAATCCTTGTTGTTGAAATCGTAAAAGTTTTTATAGAACTCCTTTCCTTGGATGATCTGTCAACTGCTCGATCAATTACTTCTTCGAAATGTTAAAAAAAAAAAAAAAAGATTTCTTGATTTTCTTTTATTAATAATTAATATTACTATATGTCCAGATTTTTTTACTTTATTATTATTATTGATTTTATTCTTTCAGTAGATGTCGGGATTCAATTCATATTGAAAATAATCAGAACTCTAGGAATTAGAATAAAAAAAGTAAGAGTAAGAATTGCCTTTCGACTATTTCAGATTAATTAGAATCAACACAAATCAAATAGATGAAGAAATAGAATTGGGACATTATGTACATTCCATATAGATAATTGATATCTAGATATATCAATATGAGATTCTAGATTAATCTATATCTATATTAAACTTCTATCTTTATTACAGTATAACTTTATACATTAGAATACCAAAAATGGATAGTATGATAGAAAAAAAAAGATTTCTTTCTATCATACTACGGGATCTCCTAGAATACTGCTAATTCTAGTGCACTTATTTCATCTAAGACGCAAACGAGTAATTTTCTTTCTTCAATCATTGATATTGATAAGAACTAAGAAGTCAATTTTCAGTCAAATTAATCACCTTGACTAACCGTTTTTACGTATATTATAAGTAAAAAAGCAGTAGGAACTAGAATGAACAGTGCAGTAGCAATAAATGCAAGAATATTTACTTCCATAATCTCATCGTTTCATTTTTCTTTACTTCGCAAAAACTCGGGATTTAATCCCATAGAGATACTAAATCTTTCGCCTATAAATTCAATGGGATGAAGTCCATCTCGATGATATTGAATCGGATCAATATCATGAATAACAATATCTGAGCTATCAAATCGATTCATTGTCGAGAATTCAATAGTATAACATAGAAAGATCGTTTATCCATACCGAATTTCAAAACAGATTCTTGATTCAATTGAAAATTTCTTTACTTTACTTTTTTGAATTTAGCATATTCTTTCTTTTCTCTAAAAAATACAAAATTATTGACTTCTTTGTACAATCATCTGAGACGTATCATGTAACCACCTTTCTTTCCCACTTACATTGGTTACAAACAAACCCCAAAAAATAAACAATAGAAGCGAAAGGAGAGTTAATTTCTAAACTCCTTTTTTAATGATCGAATCTTATTGGAAAACCAATAAATGGGATTGGGATAAAGAAGACAAGTCCCAATATATTTATCCCAATATATTTAAAAAATGGAGAATATCAAAATAGAATATTCTACCAAATTCATTTGTTTATGTTTTGTTTTTTCTTCAACGAAAATCCTAAAAAAAAATTCTCTATATAAAAAATTCTCTATATAATAGAAGTAGGATCCTTATTTTTATTTGATCTTTATGTTTTTAATATATTTCATTTTAATATATTTAATATAATAGCCTCTTTCCTTGGTAATGAAATGCATAGAATATATTAAAACTTTAGTGCCCAATTTGAAATTGGAATGAGATTAGACAAAATCGGAGCCAAGAAAAAAGATGCTTTTCAAAAAAAAAATAATAATAAAATAATAATAAGAAGTATCCCCTTGGAAATGAAAATGAAATTGTGCTATTTGCTCCCCTTTCGCAGAAGAGGGAGATATGAGTTGATGTATTCGTTTTATTATATTATTGGATCCGTCGGGACTGACGGGGCTCGAACCCGCAGCTTCCGCCTTGACAGGGCGGTGCTCTGACCAATTGAACTACAATCCCCGGGAAATGCAATAAAGTGTACAGCATACATATTGTTATGATTTCATTCAAGCCCTTTTTTTTTTTTATTTCGATTTTCGATTGAAATCACCGCCTTGTAACAGAAAGGGGAGCGGGATATTCCCATGGATATACGCTTTAATGATACAAAGCGACAGGGCTTACTAGTCATCTTTTCGTTATTTCAAATCAAAGTCGAATAAAACAAAATCTTTCAAAAAAAAAAAGAAAACAAATAAAATTAAAGAACAAGTAGAGATATATCCGAAATTTTGACTTTTTTCCGTATCAGGCATTTCGAGAGAACAAGGGGCTTATATCATTTCATGGCGGATCAGTGAATTATTGGGCCGAGCTGGATTTGAACCAGCGTAGACATATTGCCAACGAATTTACAGTCCGTCCCCATTAACCGCTCGGGCATCGACCCAGAAAGAATAAATTCCATATTTTTTTTATTATTTTATTAAAAATTAAAAAAATAATCCACGATCCACTTCCTTTCGTAATACCCTACCCCCAGGGGAAGTCGAATCCCCGCTGCCTCCTTGAAAGAGAGATGTCCTGAACCACTAGACGATGGGGGCACGTTTGCCCGACCGCCGGCATACTATGTTCATAGTATGAACAGTTTTTTGAAATTGTCAATATAACGAAATGGTATGACTAGATTTGAAGAATCTTTGCGCCTTTCAGATTCCGTAGAATTTTTTTTATTCTTATATTAATATTAAAGAAAGATTCATTCTAATCGCCATTATCCATTATACGCCATTATCGAAATCGAATTATCGATTCGAATAATTTAATAGAATAATTCGAATCGATAATTCGATCGAGAATCTTAATTTCAAATTCTAATTAATAATAAATAATTTAAAATAATTAATTAAATATTTATTTAATTAGAATATTCTATTAGAATATAGTTTCTAAAATAGTTACTTACTTTTTATAGATTTATAGATTGAATTTCGAATCTAGTTTCATAGATCTCTCTTATCTGCATAGTGGATCATTCAAGAATTGAATCAAACGAGCCCCTTTAACTCAGTGGTAGAGTAACGCCATGGTAAGGCGTAAGTCATCGGTTCAAATCCGATAAGGGGCTTTGGCGTTTTTTCATAAAACCTTCGGTAGTATTCCTATTTGAAGAGGGAATAGAAGTTGTTATTTGTAATAACAAAAGTAAGAAACTCTAGAATTCTAATTAATTCTAAAATTCGAAAATTTTCAAAAATGAATATTTTAATGCTTTATTTTAGTTTCTTTTCTAGTTTCTTTTAGAATATATCTTTGGAATATTATTTCTAAAATATTATTTCTAATAAAAATAGAATATTCTATATAATATTTGAATATATTAATAGGATTAGAATATCTTAATATCCAATAGTAATATCTAATAATATTAATAATATATTAATTAATATCTAATAATAATACATTCTTTTACTCTTCTACTATCTTATTCGAATATATTCTTTATATTCGAATCTAAATATATTTCTATTTATTTACAATAGATTTTATTGTATTTTTTATAATATATTCGAAATAGAATATATACTATTCTAGTTATAGTATTTCTAATATATATTATTATTATATATTATTAGTATATATTAATTGATATATTAATTGGCTCTTAAATCGCCAAATTTTTTATTTTCCATAAATCAATCTTCAAAATTTGATTCGAAATCAATAAAAGTAAGTGGACCTAACCTATTGCATCATGACTATATCTACTATTCTGATATTCAAATTCGATTATTCAAATTCGATTCGATATAGATGAAATTAAAAGAGTAGCTCTGCTTTTTCTTTCATTTTGATATTTCTTTTTGGACTCCGAAAAAAATCTGTCGATATTTCTGATTTGATCTTCTTGCTCCTAGTTATTTTATAGGAATAAATCACTATTCCCTTCCTCCATAGAAAAGTTTATTCGAAGTCATAAGATAAGACATAGAAAAGACTTTTTGAATATCTTTCTTTGATTCCAGAACACAAGATCAATTTATATTGATATTTAATTTCTAAATTTATACCTAATAGAAGATTTCTATATAAATATAATAAGCCTAATATCAAATTTATATATAATAATATTGATATATCTATCAGACCATGACTTCATGTACCAAATATTTTCATATCAATACATACAATATCTTTTACGACAATGGAATCTAGAATAGATGTGAGAAAAATACTTTCATTTTAAAATACTTTCATTTAATACTTTCATTTCAAGTTTTGAATATTGTAGTGAATTTAATAATAGGAAAATTCACTCTACTTTCTTCTTTTCTGACAGATAGACAGATAAAGAGTAAATAGAACAAATATTCGAAGTGTCTTGACTTGCAAAATATTCTGGAGTTTTCTTTTTATCGGAATCGTAAAGAAAAAGAAATAGAACAAAAATGGGCAAAAGGAAATATAAGAAAGATGGCGAGAAAGAATAAAGTATAAAATAATAAAATATAGGATACTATAACAGTTTAATGCACATATTAAGAATACGTAAAAATATTTCTTTTTAGAAATCTCATGAACAAGATCGAAGAAT